AAGAGAAAACCCAATATTTAAAAATACTATCCAGAACAACTGGAAAAATGCAAACAAGATAAGATATAATTTGATCATTATCATCAAATCCAAAATCTTTGTAGACAGAACAAATAATTAGTTTCCAAGTGTGGTGTGAATGAAATCCCATACATAAATCGCTTAATAAAAGAATCCAAAAAGCTTTTACTGTATCACTTAAGTTATATAGGAATTCCTGAGCCCAAGAGTTAAGAATAACAAGTTCTTCATTACCTAAAATAGAATAAAGGCTTAGAATAACAAAACAGATTATATTTGTCGAGAAGTGCAAAATCGTATGGATACGATCCTCATTGTGTATCTTGATTAATTGGATCGTTTCTTTGTGGATTCCTAGAGGAAGCTTTTGTAGATGTGTCTCCGAGTATTCCTTGATCATTTCGTCCAAGAAGAGGATTTCCTCTAATTCTATGAACTTTTCTAGAATACTTTTTTCTTCAATATCATTCAAAAAAAGTTCGGATTGACCAGTATTCGACCAATTAGTAACCCAAGATTCCATACTTTTAGTAAATAAGAGAGAAATCCACCAGGGCAAAAATACTATAGATGCAAGATACAAAAGAGGAGTGAATGCTTTCTTTTTTGCCATTTTTCACCTGTGAATTTTTAATTAACCCGCTTCATTTGTCGACTCTATGTGATCGAATATTTCTTTCAAACATGAGTTCTAGACACGAAACCTATGAATCTATTTTATTTGTGATTTTGTTTGAATCTAGAAAGAATATAGAAATAGACTAAGACTCCACTTCGAATTCGAATGAAGAAATAATCAAAAATATTGTTTCCAGATATCTCAATTCATCAAATCCCAAACAAGTGTCTCCTTTCGATGAATGACCGAAAGAAGTCCTTTAAGGAATGAATATTATTGCGATTTTGAGACGAAAGAACTCCTTTTCTATCAAAATATCCAAAATATTTCGAAAGAATTCCAATGATTCCCCATAGCCAAGAATAGAATAATTGAGAGAAAGATATTGTGATGATCAAAAAAATGAGTGGCAAAACAAGACAGAAATGGGCCAGTTATCATTATTAAGAAAACCCATTATTGGTTAGTAAAGAACACAAACGAAAGGATAAAAAAAGGTCGATTGACAAAAAGGAAATAATTTACAAGATATGATTTATCTGCATCTAAAGTATCACTTCCAACAAATATTGAACTTTAAAAAAAAAAAAGAGAAATTTCTTTCTTTCGAAATCGTTTGATATATGAGATGAATTGAATCTAGTAGTTCAATTTCTTACTTGTTTCAATTGAGTTGCATGGATTTGGATACGCATAAAAAACCACAAAAAAAGAGTTTTGTTTTATGGTTGTTCCATATACGTCGGCTTTGGCTCGACTGAATGTTCTGACGAAACTTCAGTTAAGTTCTGTTATAGAAAAAAACAGGATTCTTGCATTTTTCCCTCCTGCTGAGGCTAAGAAAGCATTCGTTCTTCAGCCTCAGTTCCTTTTCTCAAAAGACTTCAATTGGTACGCGCAAGAAAAAGGCCAATTCCGCGGCTTTTTGTTCAATTTCTCGTGGAGTCAAATTCTCATCAGTACGGGTCAACAGAAGAACCCCCCGGCCTCTGATATCCATATAAAGAACACGACGAGCATAAAGACCCTCTTTAACTCCTATTCTAACGGATTGAATATCTTTTATACGGAATCGGAGGAATATGCGACGATTTTTTCCAGGAAATCCCCAACGAAAAATACACACTGTTCCTTCCTTTCTATCGAATCGATCATAACCACTACCTACATTCCAGGAAATTGTGCACCACAAATAGGAACTAATAAAGAGACCCGCGATCCCGTAGAAAGACATCACGATCCCTTGTGGAAAAAAAGGGATTTGCCGAGACGGAACAAAAGATATCAAATTTCTACCAAGATAACTGGAAGTTCCAACCAATAAGAATCCTAATGAACCTAAAAAAACGGTAAGGGCCCAGAAAAAATTACTTAGTTTTCGAGCCCCCGTTATAAGTTCTAACCATAATTGTTTTGATCGCCGATTCATACTTGCTCCAATTTCATTTTATTCGAATTGAGAGAATACCCCCTTTTGACTTTATTTTTTTTGTTTCCGAAAGAACTCTCATCAACTAGCACTAGTTTGATGTGAACTAGTACTAGTTTGATGTGAACTAGTACTAGTTTGATGTGAACTTTTAGCAGTAATTCATCAAATTGGTTAGATCTAAACTAATAACATACCCTTCATATGATCCCAATATACATATAGATCCACCAACTTTACATTTTAGGCATCCAGCGCCCCTGATCTATTTGAAACTAGCTAGAATCCATTTACCCATAGATCATTTTCTGCAGGCATAAGAGCTTTTTCCTTTATGTTCGCCGGAAATCACATGTTATACCATATTTCCCGAAATAAAAATCTGTGTTATGTTACAAGTCTAAGTTTCAAAAAAAAGGATAAGATTTTGTCCCCTCAGATCTAAACAATCTTGTTTTTTTGAACATAAAGAAATAAAGAAGCCATTGCCATTGCCGGAAATACTAGGCCTACTAAAGGCACAAAAATAGAGGGAAAATTGAAAGTTGTCATAAAATGGGTACCTCGATTTACTATTTGTACCTGTTATTATTTTAAATATCATATTTTTTATTTATACTAATTATAATTAAGAATTGTAATTATTATGAATTCGTAGTTATTATTAGAGATATAAGTATCTAGATATCTAAGTGATAGAATAAGTCCAAGGAATATAGAACTAAATAAATGGACTTATTCTATCACTTAGATCTTAGGTCACCAAAGAAAATTCCATTCTTATTTACTTTGATTCCGATAAGCTAACTACTTGTTTCCTACAAATAAAATAATGGAATTTAGCGCGCTCTACTTGATTCAATTGGAATTCAAAGGATTGAAGCCGTGGAGATTAAAAAAATCAGTCAGAACGTGTTTTAAAAGTTTACGTGGTACGATTAGGTCGAGCATGCCCTTCTCGAATAAAGGTTCAGCCTCTTGTGAACCTTCGGGTATTGGTTGCTTCAATGTTTCTTCAATTACTCTTTTACCCGCAAATGCAATGAGGGCATTGGGCTCGGCAAGAACGATATCTGCCAACATACCAAAACTTGCTGTTACCCCACCAGTAGTAGGAGATGCAAGGATTGATACATATACTAACTTGCTTTTTTTTCTATCAAAATTCAATAGGGCACAAGATATTTTAGCCATTTGCAGCAAGCTAATACTTCCTTCTTGCATTCGCGCCCCACCCGAAGCGCACACTATAATAAGAGGTAGAGATTGATTGATAGCGTACTCAATCAAACGGACGATTTTCTCTCCAACTACGGATCCCATACTGCCCCCCATAAACTCAAACTCCATAATCCCAAAAGCAGCGGGAATACCATTTATTTGGCCTACCCCTGTTTGAATAGCCTCATTTAATCCTGTCTTTTTTCGATAAGAATCAAGACGATCTTCATAGGGCCTGTCCTCCTCTTCTTGTGAATCCGATTCAAAAGATCCTTCCTCCATTTCTTCTTGACTTTTCGAATCCGATTCAAAAAGTCCTTCCTCCATTTCTTCTTGACTTTTCGAATCCGATTCAGAAGATCCTTCCTCCATTTCTTCTTGACTTTTCGAATCCGATTCAGAAGATCCTTCTGAAATCTTCTTCCGAATCTCCCTTTTGAGCGCCTCAATCTCTTTTTGAAAGGCGTCGTACACAAGCGACCATTCATATTCAGAGAATCCCTTTTTGACCTCCCTTGAATCCGATTCAGAAGGATCGGGATCCGGAGAGGCCATGTCTTCATCGATAGGATGCCAAGTACCTGAATCGACTAAAAATTCGATTCTTTCTGGACTATTCATTTGGAAATGATATTCACAGTATTCACACGTATTATTCCGCTCTTTTAATATCCTTTTGTAATTTAATTGATAACAATCCTCGCACAGAGCCCACAAAGCCGCAATGTGCGGAGGAGTACACCTAGGATACGAATGCTTCAGAGTGTCGTCCTCGGACGGCCTGGGTTTACAATAAAGTGAATTATTAGATATAGTAGTCTGAGAATTGCGCGAATCATTAAATAAAACGTGCTCCCGAGCGTCCGAATGATCCAATTGATCACCCTGAATATGGGTACAAGGATCAGATTTATCAGCATGACTACCGAATGAATTATCCAATACAGTCTTACAATCAAACGAATTATTAAAATCACCAGACCCCAAACCGTCCGAATGATCCAATTGATCACCCTGAATATGGTTACAAGGATCAGATTTATCAGCATGACTACCGAATGCATTGTCCAATACAGTCTTACAATCAAACGAATTATTAAAGAAAGCAGTTCGTAAATCACCTGGTCCAGCCGTATCAAAATCACACGACCGATCTGATACAATTTCCCGAGCATCTGAATTATTGGATTTGGGCGATTTTTCTTTTCCATTCTGGGCATCCTCCTGGTCATCTCTATTTTTTTTTTGCGAATCCTCTCTTCTATGAGGACCGCTCCCCTTCGCGGGGTTGGGTGTGTTAGGCCCAACGCTTTTGACATTTGTTTTGCTTTTCTTACCGGATAGAGACCTATTGTCTCTAGGAGAGTTGGTATTTCTCCTTTTACCACATACTTTCCACGAACTTTTTATCCCGTCTCCCCATGAAGATTGAGTCTTAAATAAAATCGAATTAAAAGAGCAGTTTGAACTAAAACAACAGTTCAAACCAAAACAACACTTCGAATTCAGCATACCTGCCTCCTTAAAATAAAAATAAAATATTAGATTATGTTTTCTTACTGAAACCCTAATCATCCTAAATAGGTAGGAAATTCTCCCTAAATAGGTAGGGAAATTCTCTAAATTAAAAATTTAGGATTCGAATTTCGAAATTTTCATTTTCTAAAAAAAAATACAATCGATTCCATGGTGTTAAGCATTTTAATTTAA